ATAGAATGAATAAAAAAAAAATACAAACAGATGTCACGTTTCACGATATATATAGTAGTGGGGGACTATGGGACAAAAAATAAATCCACTTGGTTTCAGACTTGGTACAACCCAAGGTCATCATTCTCTTTGGTTTGCACAACCCAAAAATTATTCAAAGGATCTACAAGAAGATCAAAAAATACGAGATTGTATCAAAAATTATGTGCAAAATAATATGAAAATATCCTCTAATGTAGAGGGAATTGCACGTATAGAGATTCAAAAAAGAATCGATTTGATTCAGGTCATAATCTATATGGGATTCCCCAAGTTATTAATAGAAGACAGGACTCGAAGAATCGAAGAATTACAGACGTATGTACAAAAAGAACTCACTTGTGTAAACCGAAAACTCAACATTGCTATTACAAGAATTGCAAATCCTTATGGGCACCCCAATATTCTTGCAGAATTTATAGCCGGACAATTAAAGAATAGAGTTTCATTTCGCAAAGCAATGAAAAAAGCTATTGAATTAACTGAACAGGCAGGTACAAAAGGGATTCAAGTACAAATTGCAGGGCGTATCGACGGAAAAGAAATTGCACGTGTTGAATGGATCCGAGAAGGTAGAGTTCCTCTACAAACCATTCGAGCTAAAATTGATTATTGTTCCTATGCAGTTCGAACTATCTATGGGGTATTAGGCATCAAAATTTGGATATTTGTAGACGAGGAATAATAAGAACTTACTTGACTTATATTTAGTTATATCTGGTGATAAAACAAAAAATGGCAAACTCTTTCATTCTTTTTCTGATAAATAATAAAAAAAAAAAGAACAATTCTATAAGGTTGAATAAAAATTCGATTAATCATTTGATATAATTGCTATGCTTAGTGTGTGACTCGTTGGTTTTTTTAGGGTTGGGATTCAAAAAAATGGACAGCCCATAGTACAAACTGATAACTATAGAACTAATAACCAACTCATCACTTCGTGTTATCTGGATAGAAAGAACCAGTCAAGATATGATATATAAGTCATATCATTGTAGCAACTGAAATCTTTTTTACATAAACAAACAAAAAAAAATCTGATTATGGGTTGTAAAGCAATATAAAGTATACAGATAAATGGAAGGGTGAGAGAAAGATAGAAAAAGAATATTAATGATATAGAATTCCAATATGTAAGGTCTATGAGTCATCTCATATAAAGGGAATGTAATAAAGCATCAATACTGATTGATCCATAATTAGACAAATCCGTGCATAGAACAAAAAATCAAGAGCCCCGAGCCAATAAAGACTGAGAAGGTTGACTCAAGAATAAATTTAATTGGAGGCTCCGTTGTAAAATTCAGACCTAATCATTAATCGAGAAGTGGTGGGAACGACAGAACCTGTGAATGCATAAGATTCTATTGAAAACGAATCCTAATGATTCATTGAGTAGGATGGCGGAACGAACCAGAAACCTATTCATTTATTCTGAGAGGTCATGTCATAGACTAATCTTACAACTGAATGTTGAAAGAGTAAATATTCGCCCGCGAATTTTTTTTTATTTCTAAATTTTAGTCGATTCGAAATAAAATCGATTCGAAATAAAAGGAAAAACAAAATAAAGATTCATTATAGCGTTCTACCAAAACGACATTATCTATAAATAGAATACGTGTTAAATTATATATTAAAACACAAAAAATTTCTAATTTATAATCGATTAGATCAAATTTCAAAGAATCCCACGATTCCATATATTATTAACCGTGTATTTTTTTTTGTTTAATTATTTTAAATTGTTTAATTCGCGAGGAGCTGGATGAGAAGAAACTCTCGTGTCCGGTTCTGTAGTAGAGATGGATGGAATTGCTAAACAACCATCAACTATAACCCCAAAAGAACCAGATTCCGTAAACAACACAGAGGAAGAATGAAAGGAATATCTTATCGAGGTAATCGTATTTGCTTCGGTAGATATGCTCTTCAAGCGCTTGAACCCGCTTGGATCACATCTAGACAAATAGAAGCAGGGCGGCGAGCAATGACACGAAATGCACGCCGCGGTGGAAAAATATGGGTACGCATATTTCCAGACAAACCTGTTACAGTAAGACCTACAGAAACGCGTATGGGTTCGGGGAAAGGATCTCCCGAATATTGGGTAGCTGTCGTTAAACCCGGTAGAATACTTTATGAAATGAGCGGAGTAGCAGAAAATATAGCTAGAAGGGCTATTTCAATAGCGGCATCTAAAATGCCTATACGAACTCAATTCATTCTTTCTGGATAGGAATGTAGAAACAAACGAAAGGGGTTTTTGGGATGAAAAAAAAAACAATTGCAGATTTCTTTTTTTGTTTTGAACAAATAATATTTCTTTTTTTTATTTATACCTTTGCATTGAAAAAGAAAAAACCGATAAAAAAATGATATGATTCAACCTCAAACCCATTTGAATGTAGCGGATAACAGCGGGGCCCGAGAATTGATGTGTATTCGAATCATAGGAGCTAGTAATCGACGATATGCTCATATTGGTGACATTATTGTTGCTGTAATCAAGGAAGCAGTACCAAATACACCTCTAGAAAGATCAGAAGTGGTCCGAGCTGTCATTGTACGTACTTGTAAAGAACTCAAACGCGACAACGGTATGATAATACGATATGATGACAACGCTGCGGTTGTTATTGATCAAGAAGGAAATCCAAAAGGAACCCGAATTTTCGGCGCGATCGCCCGGGAATTAAGACAGTTAAATTTCACTAAAATAGTTTCATTAGCACCTGAAGTATTATAGGGGAAGACCTTAATATAGTATTTGAATGAAATTGATTAAATTTATTTAATTAATTAGTAAATTGTTTATCTATCACGTATATATCTTTAATAATTCATAAATATAAAAAAAAAAAAAAAGAATTCATAAATATTCAAAAATTCAGAAAAAAAGAAAAAGAGCATGTTGATTATATCAAAATTCGGGGGAAACAAAAATCTTAGTTTATCATGAGTAAAGACACTATTGCTGACATAATAACCTCTATACGAAATGCTGACATGAATAAAAAAAGAACAGTTCGAATACCATCTACTAACATCACTGAAAATATTGTTAAAATCCTTTTACAAGAAGGTTTTATTGAAAACGTGAGAAAACATCAAGAAAGCAATAAATATTTTTTGGTTTTAACCCTACGACATAGAAGAAATAGGAAAGGACCATATAGAACTGTTTTAAATTTAAAACGGATCAGTCGACCCGGTCTACGAATATATTCTAACTATCAACGAATTCCTAGAATTTTAGGCGGAATGGGGGTTGTAATTCTTTCTACTTCTCGAGGTATAATGACAGACCGAAAGGCTCGACTAGAAGGAATCGGCGGAGAAGTTTTGTGTTATATATGGTAATCTTTCTAATAGCCGACACGGTCATATTTGTGAAAAAAGAGAAAGGACAAGTTTATAATATTATCCCTCTTACATTAGTTGATACTTCAAAGCGGTTTTACCTGGAATGAAACAACAAAAATGGATTCATGAGGGTTTAATTACTGAACAACTTACCGATGGTATGTATCTTCCGGATTCGTTTAGATAACAAAAAAATTATTCTGGTTTTTGTTTCGTAAAGGATTTCATGTAGTTTTATACGTATACTACCAGGAAATAGACTAAAAATTGAGGTAAGTCCTTATGATTCAACCAAAGGGCGTATAATTTAGAGACTTCAAAGCAAAGACTTGAATGATTAGGCGGTTTTTTCAATTTCAACATTCTTTCGTGAGGATACAATTCGAAATTAAAAATTTCAAGAAACTTATTTTCTTCCAATAAGTAGATTCGGAATTAAAAAAAGGAATGACAAATATGAAAATAAGAGCCTCCGTTCGTAAAATTTGTGAAAAATGTCGATTGATCCGTAGGCGGGGACGAATTATAGTAATTTGTTCTAACCCGAGACATAAACAAAGACAAGGATAATCTTTCTAAAACAAAAAGACTCTCGAAATCTAAAGGACCCGATGTACAGATGTACAAATAAATAAATAAAATAAGTAAAAAAAAAAAAAAAAAGAATAAGGATCTGTTTTGACATGAAATGGATATATCCATATATCTCTGACTTATATTTATGAGATGATAAAATATGGCAAAACCTATACCAAAAATTGGTTCGCGTAGAAATAGACGTATTGGTTCACGTAAGAATACACGTAGAATCCCCAAGGGAGTTATTCATGTTCAAGCAAGTTTCAACAATACCATTGTGACTGTTACAGATGTACGGGGTCGAGTAATTTCTTGGTCCTCTGCCGGGGCTTGTGGATTCAAGGGTACAAGAAGGGGTACACCATTTGCCGCTCAAACCGCAGCAGGAAATGCTATTCGGACAGTAGTGGATCAAGGTATGCAACGAGCAGAAGTTATGATAAAAGGCCCGGGTCTCGGAAGAGATGCGGCATTAAGAGCTATTCGTAGAAGTGGTATACTATTAAGTTTCATACGGGATGTAACTCCTATGCCACATAATGGCTGTAGGCCTCCTAAAAAAAGACGTGTGTAAAAATAAACATTGAAGAGATTTCAAGAGAAATAAATAATTCAATGATTTGATCAAATAATATACTATGGTTCGAGAGAAAGTAACAGTATCTACTCGGACACTACAGTGGAAGTGTGTTGAATCAAGAGCAGACAGTAAGCGTCTTTATTATGGACGCTTTATTCTGGCCCCACTTATGAAAGGTCAAGCCGATACAATAGGCATTGCAATGCGAAGAGCTTTGCTCGGAGAAATAGAAGGTACATGTATCACACGCGCAAAATCTGAGAAAATACCACATGAATATTCTACCATAGTAGGTATTCAAGAATCCGTACATGAAATTTTAATGAATTTGAAAGAAATTGTCTTGAAAAGTAATCTGTATGGAACTCGTAACGCGTCTATTTGTGTCAAGGGTCCTGGATATGTAACTGCTCAAGACATTATCTTACCACCT